GTCCTCGTAGCTTAATCACCAAAGCATGGCGCTGAAGACGTCAAGATGGCTGCCTCCGCCCGAAGACAAAAGACTTAGTCCTAACCTTACCGTTAATTTTTGCTAGACATATACATGCAAGTATCCGCGTCCCAGTGTAAATGCCCCTGTTCCCTCACCCAAGGCCAAGGGAGCTGGTATCAGGCACACCCATAGATGTAGCCCAAGACACCTTGCTCAGCCACACCCCCACGGGTATTCAGCAGTAATTAACATTAAGCAATAAGTGAAAACTTGACTTAGTCATAGCAATCATCCACCTAGGGCCGGTAAATCTTGTGCCAGCCACCGCGGTTACACAAGAGGCCCAAATTAACAGTCTGCGGCGTAAAGAGTGGTATTATATTATCGTATCAACTAAGACCGAAATGCAACTGAGCTGTCATAAGCTTAAGATGTCCCTAAGCCCTTCATCAAGATGATCTTAGCACATTCGCCTAATTGAACCCACTAAAGCTAGGACACAAACTGGGATTAGATACCCCACTATGCCTAGCCCTAAATCTAGACGCTAACTCTACTCTAGCGTCCGCCCGAGAACTACGAGCATAAACGCTTAAAACTCTAAGGACTTGGCGGTGCCCCAAACCCACCTAGAGGAGCCTGTCCTATAATCGATAACCCACGATATACCCAACCCCCCCTAGCAAGGTCAGCCTACATACCGCCGTCGCCAGCCCACCCTCACTGAGGGGATAATAGTGGACAAAATAGCTCTTCGCTAATAAGACAGGTCAAGGTATAGCCTATGGGGTGGAAGAGATGGGCTACATTTTCTAGCAGTAGAACATTACGGAGCGGGGTGTGAAACCACTCCTAAAAGGTGGATTTAGTAGTAAGAGGGGATAATAAAGCCCCTCTGAAGACGGCTCTGGGGCACGTACATACCGCCCGTCACCCTCCTCATAAGCTACACCCACCCATAATTAATATGCCACTTTGCCAGAGATGAGGTAAGTCGTAACAAGGTAAGTGTACCGGAAGGTGCACTTAGCATATCAAGGCGTAGCTTCAACAAAAGCATTCAGCTTACACCTGAAAGATGTCTGTCAACAGTCAGATCGCCTTGAAGCCTAGCCCTAGCCCAATTACCCCTAATAAACTAACCAATAAACAAACCCAACAGTACTAAAAACTAAAACATTCTATTAACTTAGTATAGGTGATAGAAAAGAATCTTCCGGCGCAATAGAGCATCGTACCGTAAGGGAAAGGTGAAATAAAAGTGAAACTGCAAGCAAGAAACAGCAAAGATCAACCCTTGTACCTTTTGCATCATGATTTAGCAAGAATAACCAAGCAAAATGAATTTAAGCTTGCCACCCCGAAACCCGAGCGAGCTACCTGCGAGCAGCTTACTAAGGAGCGAACCCGTCTCTGTTGCAAGAGAGTGGGACGACTTGTCGGTAGAGGTGAAAAGCCTATCGAGCCGGGTGATAGCTGGTTGCCTGTGAAGTGAATATAAGTTCTCTCCTGACTTCTCCTCCCATGACGTATCAACTTCCCCGTGACATGTCAAGAGTTATTTAAAGGGGTTACAGCTCCTTTAAAAAAGGGTACAACCTCTTCTAGCGGATAATTTTTTCCCACTCACCCCTGTAGGCCTTCTAGCAGCCATCAACAAAGAATGCGTCAAAGCTCTTCATCTTAAAAATTATAAGACAATACGACTCCCTTAATCCCAACAGGCCAACCTATGACTATAGGAGAATCAATGCTAAAATGAGTAACCCGGGGCCTCCCTCTCAGGCGCAAGTTTACATCTTGTCCAATTATTAACACGACTGATACCTTAACTTCAACTAGACCAAGTATTAGACATACTGTTGACCCTACCCAGGAGCGCCACATTAGAAAGATTAAAATCTGTAAAAGGAACTAGGCAAACCCAAGACCCGACTGTTTACCAAAAACATAGCCTTCAGCCTCCCAAGTATTGAAGGTGATGCCTGCCCAGTGACAGCATGTTTAACGGCCGCGGTATCCTAACCGTGCAAAGGTAGCGCAATCAATTGTCCCATAAATCGGGACTTGTATGAATGGCTTAACGAGGTCTTAACTGTCTCTTTCAGATAATCAGTGAAATTGATCTTCTCGTGCAAAAGCGAGAATACACACACAAGACGAGAAGACCCTGTGGAACTTTAAAATCAACAGCCACGGCACAACTAAACCAAACCTACTAGGCCCATCACCAAAGCCACTTTGGCCTGTATTTTTAGGTTGGGGTGACCTTGGAGAAAAGCAAAACCTCCAAATACAAGACCAAACCTCTTGACTTAGAGCGACATCTCAACGTGCAAATAGTAACCAGACCCAATATAATTGATCAATGAACCAAGCTACCCCAGGGATAACAGCGCAATCCCCTCCAAGAGCCCTCATCAACGAGGGGGTTTACGACCTCGATGTTGGATCAGGACATCCTAGTGGTGCAGCCGCTACTAAGGGTTCGTTTGTTCAACGATTAACAGTCCTACGTGATCTGAGTTCAGACCGGAGCAATCCAGGTCGGCTTCTATCTGTGATTGACTCTTCCTAGTACGAAAGGACCGGAAAAGTATGGCCAATACTTTAAGCACGCCACACCGCAAAGTAATGAAAACAACTAAATTACTAAGCGAGCTATCCCTTCCTGCCCTAGAAAAGGGCCGCTAGCGTAGCAAAGCCTGGTAAATGCAAAAGGCTTAAGCCCTTTAACCAGAGGTTCAAATCCTCTCCCTAGCTACACCACAATGACCCAATTACCCATCACAACTCACCTTATTATATCCCTATCCTATATCATTCCTATCCTAGTCGCTGTAGCTTTCCTCACATTAGTAGAACGAAAAATCCTAAGCTACATGCAAGCCCGAAAAGGACCAAACATCGTTGGTCCATTCGGACTATTACAACCAGTAGCAGATGGAGTTAAACTATTCCTTAAAGAACCGATTCGCCCCTCCACGTCAGCCCCACTACTATTCATTACAACTCCTGTACTAGCCCTCCTCCTAGCTATAACAATCTGAATTCCACTCCCCCTCCCTTTTCCACTTGCTGACTTAAACTTAGGCCTCCTATTCCTACTGGCTATATCAAGCCTAGCTGTCTACTCAATTCTCTGATCTGGTTGGGCCTCAAATTCAAAATATGCCCTAATTGGTGCGCTACGAGCAGTCGCCCAAACCATTTCCTATGAAGTCACACTGGCTATTATTCTTCTATCATTAGTTACCCTAAGCGGAAATTACACCCTAAACACCATAGCCACTACCCAAGAACCCCTGTATCTAATTTTTTCCTCCTGGCCCCTAGCAATAATATGATACATTTCAACACTAGCAGAGACAAATCGTGCTCCCTTTGACCTTACAGAGGGAGAATCTGAGTTAGTCTCTGGTTTTAATGTAGAATATGCTGCGGGCCCATTTGCCTTGTTCTTCCTGGCCGAATATGCAAACATCATACTAATAAACGCCATAACTGTAGTCCTATTCATCAATCCTAGCTCACTTAATCTCCCCCCAGAGATATTTACACTAGTCCTTGCCACAAAAGTCTTACTCTTGTCATCAAGCTTCCTATGAGTCCGCGCCTCCTATCCCCGATTCCGCTATGACCAGCTCATACACTTGCTCTGAAAAAATTTCCTACCATTAACCCTAGCACTATGCCTCTGACACATTAGTATACCAATCTGCTACGCAGGCCTACCCCCCTACCTGAGGAAATGTGCCTGAACGTAAGGGTCACTATGATAAAGTGAACATGGAGGTACACTACTCCTCTCATTTCCTATAAACAAACTTAGAAAAGTAGGAATCGAACCTACGCGAAAGAGATCAAACCTCTCTATACTTCCCCTATATTATTTCCTAGTAAGGTCAGCTAACTAAGCTATCGGGCCCATACCCCGAAAATGATGGTTCAACCCCTTCCTTTACTAATGAACCCGCATGCAAAACTAATCTCACTCCTAAGCCTAATCCTAGGCACAACCCTTACAATTTCAAGTAACCATTGAGTAATAGCCTGAACTGGCCTTGAAATCAACACCCTAGCCATCCTCCCACTTATCTCACAGCCCCACCACCCCCGAGCCATCGAAGCAACAATTAAATACTTCCTAGTGCAGGCATCTGCCTCCGCACTAATCCTTTTCTCAAGCCTAACCAACGCATGAGTCACAGGCCAATGGGACATCACTCAACTAACCACCCCCATCTCATCCATTCTCTTGACCGCTGCTATTGCAATAAAACTTGGACTAGCTCCATTCCACTTTTGATTCCCTGAAGTACTACAAGGCTCATCCCTATTTACCGCCATACTTCTGTCTACAGTAATAAAATTCCCACCAATTGTCCTACTATTAATAACAGCACCATCCCTCAATCCAACTGCCATAACAGCTATAGCCATTACATCAACTGCACTTGGAGGATGAATAGGGCTCAATCAGACACAAATCCGAAAAATCCTAGCCTTCTCCTCTATTTCTCACCTAGGATGAATAGCCCTTATCATTACTTTCAACCCCAAACTCATACTGCTAGCCTTCTATCTATACATTTTAGTAACCCTCACCGTATTCCTAACCCTAAACACTACCAAAACCACAAACCTACCCACCATAATAACCTCCTGAGCAAAAATCCCTATACTTAATGCAACACTAATGCTAACCCTCCTGTCCCTAGCCGGCTTACCCCCACTAACAGGATTCCTACCAAAATGGCTCATCATCCAAGAACTCACTAAACAAGAAATATCTACAGCCGCACTAACTATCGCTATACTCTCCCTATTAGGCCTATTCTTCTACCTACGCCTAGCATACTACTCAACAATCACACTCCCCCCAAACTCAGTAAACCATATAAAACACTGACACACCAACAAACCAACAAAATCACTGATTTCTACACTAGCTTCGCTCTCAATTATACTACTACCACTCTCCCCCTTAATTCTAACTGCTATCTAGAAACTTAGGTTGATCAAACCAAAGGCCTTCAAAGCCTTAAACAAGAGTTAAACCCTCTTAGTCTCTGATAAGACCCGCAGGATACTACCCTGCATCAACTGAATGCAACTCAGACACTTTAACTAAGCTAGGGCCTTACCTAGACAGGCGGGCCTCGATCCCGCAAACCTATAGTTAACAGCTAAATGCCTAAACCTACTGGCTTCTGCCTAAGACTCCGGTGTATCCTCAATACACATCAATGAGTTTGCAACTCAACATGAACTTCACTACGGAGTCGATAAGAAGAGGAATTGAACCTCTGTAAAAAGGACTACAGCCTAACGCTTACTACACTCAGCCATCTTACCTGTGACCTTCATCAATCAATGACTATTTTCAACCAACCACAAAGACATCGGTACACTCTACCTAATCTTCGGGGCATGAGCCGGGATAGTCGGCACCGCCCTAAGCCTTCTCATTCGTGCAGAGCTCGGCCAGCCCGGCACACTCCTAGCTGACGACCAAATCTACAACGTAATCGTTACCGCCCACGCCTTCGTGATAATTTTCTTCATGGTTATACCAGTCATGATTGGCGGATTTGGCAACTGACTAGTCCCCCTAATAATTGGCGCTCCCGACATAGCATTTCCACGTATAAACAACATAAGCTTCTGACTACTTCCACCCTCTTTCCTCCTCCTACTAGCATCATCCACAGTAGAAGCAGGGGCAGGAACAGGATGAACCGTGTACCCTCCCTTAGCCAGCAATATAGCACATGCCGGAGCTTCAGTAGACTTGGCCATCTTCTCACTCCACCTGGCTGGAGTATCCTCAATCCTTGGGGCAATTAACTTTATCACAACTGCCATTAACATAAAACCCCCTGCTCTATCACAATATCAAACTCCCCTATTCGTCTGATCCGTCCTTATTACTGCTGTTCTCCTACTCCTTTCACTCCCTGTTCTCGCTGCCGGCATTACAATACTACTCACAGATCGCAACCTCAACACCACTTTCTTTGATCCCGCTGGGGGAGGTGACCCCGTACTCTACCAACACTTATTTTGATTCTTCGGACACCCTGAAGTGTACATCCTAATCCTTCCAGGATTCGGTATCATCTCTCACGTAGTAGCATACTACTCGGGCAAAAAGGAGCCATTCGGGTACATAGGAATAGTCTGAGCTATACTATCCATTGGATTCCTAGGATTCATTGTATGAGCTCATCACATATTCACAGTTGGTATAGACGTAGACACACGAGCTTACTTCACCTCAGCCACCATAATCATCGCTATTCCAACTGGCATTAAAGTGTTCAGCTGACTAGCAACCCTGCATGGAGGAACTATTAAATGAAGCGCCCCCATACTATGAGCCCTTGGCTTCATTTTCCTCTTTACAGTAGGTGGCCTAACAGGAATTGTCCTAGCAAACTCTTCATTAGACATTGCCCTACATGACACATACTATGTAGTTGCCCACTTCCACTATGTACTATCTATGGGGGCCGTCTTTGCCATTTTAGCTGGGTTTACGCACTGATTCCCATTATTTACAGGATACACCCTACACCCTACATGAGCCAAAGCCCACTTTGGAGTCATATTCACAGGTGTAAATCTCACCTTCTTCCCACAACACTTCCTAGGTTTAGCTGGCATGCCACGACGTTACTCAGATTATCCAGATGCCTACACCCTATGAAACACCCTATCATCTATCGGCTCACTAATCTCAATAACAGCAGTAATCATGCTAATATTTATCATCTGAGAAGCTTTCGCCTCAAAACGGAAAATCCTACACCCAGAACTTATCACAACTAACATTGAATGAATCCACGGCTGCCCACCACCTCACCACACCTTCGAAGAACCAGCCTTCGTCCAAGTACAAGAAAGGAAGGAATCGAACCCTCATAGACTGGTTTCAAGCCAGCCGCATCAACCACTCATGCTCCTCTCTTATGAGATGTTAGTAAATCAATTACACAGTCTTGTCAAGACTGAATCACAGGTACAAAACCCCTGTACGCCTCATATGGCCAACCACTCCCAATTTGGCTTCCAAGATGCCTCATCACCTATCATAGAAGAACTTGTAGAATTCCACGACCATGCCTTAATAGTCGCACTAGCCATTTGCAGCTTAGTACTCTACCTCCTAACACTTATACTCCTAGAAAAACTATCTTCAAGCACAGTAGATGCTCAAGAAATCGAACTGATCTGAACAATCCTACCAGCTATCGTCCTCATCCTACTTGCCCTACCCTCTCTCCAAATTTTATATATAATAGATGAAATTGACGAGCCTGATCTGACCCTAAAAGCCATTGGCCGCCAATGATACTGAACCTACGAATACACAGACTTCAAAGACCTATCATTTGACTCCTACATAATCCCAACAACAGACCTCCTCCCAGGTCACTTTCGCCTGCTAGAAGTCGACCATCGCCTCGTAGTCCCAACAGAAACCCCAATCCGCATCATTGTCACCGCTAGCGATGTGCTCCACTCTTGAGCCGTTCCCACCCTAGGAGTAAAAACTGACGCTATCCCAGGCCGACTTAATCAAACATCCTTTACTGCCACCCGACCTGGAATTTTCTACGGCCAGTGCTCAGAAATCTGTGGAGCCAATCACAGCTACATACCCATCGTCGTAGAATCAACCCCCCTACCCTACTTCGAGAGCTGATCCTCACTCATATCACTATAACCATTAAGAAGCTATGTACCAGCACTAGCCTTTTAAGCTAGAGAAAGAGGAATTACCCCCTCCTTAATGATATGCCACAACTAAACCCAAACCCATGATTTCTTATTATACTACTAACATGATCAGTTTTTTCACTTATCCTACAGCCAAAACTTCTATCATTCTTCACCACCAACACCCCCTCCAACATAACCTTTACCCCAACAAAAACTAGCCCTTGAACCTGACCATGAACCTAAGCTTCTTCGACCAATTTTCAACACCCCACCTACTAGGAATCCCACTAATCCTTATTGCAATACTATTCCCAATCCTTCTCCTTCCCAACCCAGATAATCGATGGGTTTCCAACCGACTCTCTACCCTCCAACTTTGACTACTTCACCTAATCACAAAACAACTAATAACACCTATCAACAAAACGGGCCATAAATGAGCACTAATCTTAACGTCATTAACACTACTCCTACTATCTATTAACCTCTTAGGCCTACTCCCATACACATTCACCCCTACTACCCAACTATCAATAAACATAGCACTAGCCTTTCCCCTATGACTAGCCACCCTCCTCATAGGCCTACGAAACCAACCCTCAATTGCACTAGGCCATCTTCTCCCAGAAGGCACCCCAACCCCACTCATCCCAGCCCTAATCCTAATCGAAACTACCAGCCTCCTTATCCGTCCTCTAGCTTTGGGTGTACGCCTCACAGCAAACCTTACAGCCGGCCACCTATTAATCCAACTCATCTCCACAGCAACAATTGCCTTACTCTCAATCATACCAACAATCTCCATCCTAACTGCAACAGTTCTCCTTCTCCTAACTATCTTAGAAGTAGCAGTAGCTATAATCCAAGCCTACGTCTTCGTCCTCCTATTAAGCTTATACTTACAAGAAAACATCTAATGGCCCACCAAGCACACTCATACCACATAGTAGACCCCAGCCCATGACCCATTCTAGGCGCAACTACCGCCCTACTCACCACATCCGGCTTAATCTTATGGTTTCACTACAACTCTGCCAAACTCGTAGCCTTAGGCTTACTCTCCATAATGCTCGTCATACTTCAATGATGACGAGACATTATCCGAGAAAGTACATTCCAAGGTCACCATACCCCTACCGTCCAAAAAGGCCTACGATACGGAATAATCCTATTCATCACATCTGAGGCATTCTTCTTCCTAGGTTTCTTCTGAGCATTCTTTCACTCTAGCTTAGCTCCTACTCCAGAACTAGGAGGACAATGACCACCCACAGGCATTAAACCCCTTAACCCCATAGAAGTACCCCTCCTAAATACAGCCATCCTTCTAGCCTCTGGAGCCACCGTAACCTGAGCCCACCACAGCATTATAGAAGGAAACCAAAAACAAGCAACCCAAGCCCTATCAACAACAATCATCCTAGGATTCTATTTCACAGCCCTCCAAGCAATAGAATACCACGAAGCTTCCTTCTCCATCGCTGATGGTGTATACGGCTCCACCTTTTTCGTCGCCACAGGATTTCACGGCCTCCACGTAATTATTGGGTCATCCTTCCTACTAACCTGCCTTATCCGCCTAATCAACTTTCACTTCACACCCAACCACCATTTTGGTTTTGAAGCTGCAGCCTGATACTGACACTTCGTAGATATCATCTGATTATTCCTCTACATAACTATTTACTGATGAGGGTCATGCTCTTCTAGTATACTAATTACAATTGACTTCCAATCTCTAGAATCTGGTCTCCACCCCAGAGAAGAGCAATTAACACAGTTACATTTATATTTGCCCTATCTACCACCTTAGCTGCCCTACTAATCACCCTAAACTTTTGACTTGCTCAAATAAACCCTGACCCCGAAAAACTATCCCCCTATGAGTGCGGCTTCGACCCCCTAGGATCCGCCCGACTCCCATTCTCAATCCGATTCTTCCTCAGTAGCAATCTTATTTTTACTATTTGACCTAGAAATTGCCTTACTACTACCCCTCCCATGAGCCACACAACTTCACTCCCCTACCTATACCCTAACCTGAGCTTACGCTATCATTATCCTCCTAACACTCGGTCTAGCCTACGAATGACTACAAGGTGGACTAGAATGAGCTGAATAGCACCAGAAAGTTAGTCTAAACAAGACAGTTGATTTCGACTCAACAAATCACAGCACAAACCCTGTGACCTTCTTCATGTCTATTCTACACCTAAGCTTCTACTCAGCCTTCGCTCTGAGCTGCCTAGGCTTGGCCTTCCACCGAATTCACTTAATCTCTGCCCTACTATGCCTAGAAAGTATAATACTGTCAATATATATAGCCCTATCCATCTGACCAGTAGAAAACCAAGCCGCATCCCTCGCCCTAACACCCGTACTCATATTAACCTTCTCAGCCTGCGAGGCAAGCGTGGGCCTAGCCCTACTAGTTGCATCTACCCGAACCCACGGATCCGATCACCTACACAACATAAACCTACTACAATGCTAAAAATCCTAATCCCATCAGCCATACTCCTACCCACAGCCCTCCTATCCCCTCAAAAATTCCTCTGAACAAATACCACCACCTACAGTCTACTAATCGCCACTATCAGCCTGCAATGACTCCTCCCAACATACTACCCCCACAAAAGCCTAACCTACTGAATAGGTGTTGACCAAATCTCATCCCCCCTATTAGTCCTATCATGCTGACTTCTCCCACTAATAATCATAGCAAGCCAAAACCACCTACAACAAGAATCACCAGCTCGAAAACGAATCTTTATTGCAACCATAATTACAGTCCAACCACTTATCATCCTCGCATTTTCAACCACAGAAATTATACTCTTCTACATTTCATTCGAAGCCACCCTAATCCCCACTCTAATCTTAATCACCCGATGAGGGAATCAGCCAGAACGACTAAGCGCTGGAATCTACTTATTATTCTACACTCTTATCAGCTCCCTCCCCCTACTCGTTGCAATCCTATACCTGCACACCCAAGCTGGCACCCTACATCTCCCTACATTAAAACTAACACAACCCTCCACTGCAAGTCCATGAGCCAACCTCATACTAAACCTAGCCTTACTAACAGCTTTTATGGTTAAAGCACCCCTATACGGTTTACACCTATGATTACCCAAAGCCCATGTAGAAGCTCCAATCGCGGGCTCCATACTACTTGCCGCACTACTCCTCAAATTAGGAGGGTACGGCATTATACGAGTCACCCTACTAACCTCCCACATCCCAAATTGCATTACTTATCCCTTGCTAACCCTATCACTATGGGGTGCACTAATAACTAGCTCTATCTGTTTACGCCAAACCGACCTAAAGTCACTCATCGCTTACTCCTCAGTAAGCCACATAGGCCTAGTTATCTCCGCAAGCATTATCCAAACACACTGATCCTTTACAGGCGCCATACTTCTCATAATCTCTCACGGTCTCACCTCCTCAATACTATTCTGCCTAGCTAACACAAATTACGAACGAACTCACAGCCGAGTCATACTACTAACACGGGGCCTTCAACCCATCCTCCCACTAATATCAACCTGGTGACTCCTAGCCAACCTCACTAACATAGCTCTACCCCCAACCACAAACCTAATAGCCGAACTAACCATCATAACCACACTATTTAACTGATCTGCACCCACAATTATTTTAACTGGTATTGCAACCCTACTAACAGCCCTATATACCCTATTCATACTACTCACCACCCAACGAGGTAACCCCCCAACCCACTTAACATCTCTACAAAACTCCAACACACGTGAACACCTACTCATAGCCCTACACACTATTCCCCTACTTCTCCTAATCCTCCAACCAGACCTAATTTCAGGAACTCCTAGATGCAAGTATAGTTTCAACCAAGACATTAGACTGTGATTCTAAAGACAGAAGCTAAAACCTTCTTACTTGCCGAGGGGAGGTCTAAACCAATAAGAGCTGCTAACTCTTAAATCTGGGCCTTATACCCCAGTCCCCTTACCCCACTTTTAAAGGATAAAAGCAATCCACTGGTCTTAGGAACCAATTATCTTGGTGCAAATCCAAGTAAAAGTAATGGAGATTACATTACTCCTAAACACGCTAACCCTACTAACACTAGCAACAATCCTCACACCAATTATTCCGCTTCTACTATCTAAAACACAAAACTCCACAACCACCATTACTCGCACCGTTAAAACTGCCTTTCTAATCAGCCTTACACCCATACTACTCTACATCTACTCAAACACAGAAAGCATTACTTCTATTTGAGAATGAAAATTCATCATAAACTTTAAAATCCCAATTAGCCTAAAGATAGACCAATATTCACTAACCTTCTTCCCCATCGCACTTTTCGTAACGTGATCTATTCTACAATTTGCATCCTGATACATAGCATCAGAGCCCCACATTACAAAATTCTTCCACTACCTACTAACATTCCTAATTGCCATACTAATCCTAATCACTGCTAACAACATATTCCTGCTATTCATCGGATGAGAAGGTGTCGGAATTATATCCTTCCTCCTAATTGGCTGATGACATGGCCGAGCAGAAGCCAACACAGCCGCCTTACAAGCTGTCCTCTATAACCGAATTGGAGACATTGGCCTAATACTAAGCATAGCATGACTTGCCTCCTCTACAAGTACCTGAGAAGTACAACAAGCCTTTTCCCATACCCAAATCCCCACACTCCCACTCCTTGGTCTTATCTTAGCCGCTGCCGGAAAATCAGCCCAATTTGGCCTCCACCCATGACTACCCGCTGCTATAGAAGGTCCAACTCCAGTTTCAGCCCTGCTTCATTCAAGCACTATAGTGGTAGCCGGAATTTTCCTGCTTATCCGCACTCACCCCATACTTACCAACAACCAAAATGCCCTCACCCTATGCCTATGCCTAGGTGCCTTGTCAACCCTATTTGCTGCAACCTGCGCCCTTACACAAAATGACATTAAAAAAATTATTGCCTTCTCTACTTCCAGCCAACTAGGCCTAATGATAGTCACCATTGGCCTAAACCTCCCTCAATTAGCCTTCCTCCACATTTCAACTCACGCCTTCTTCAAGGCCATGCTATTCCTCTGCTCAGGGTCCATCATCCACAGCCTAAATGGGGAACAAGACATTCGAAAAATAGGAGGCCTACAAAAAATACTCCCAACAACAACCTCCTGTTTAACCATTGGCAACCTAGCCCTCATAGGAACCCCATTCCTAGCGGGCTTCTACTCTAAAGACCTCATCATTGAAAACCTAAACACCTCTTACTTAAACACCTGAGCACTCCTATTAACCTTATTAGCTACCACCTTCACCGCTACATATAGCCTTCGCATAACCATACTAGTTCAAACCGGCCACACCCGCCTACCCCCAATTACACCAGTTAACGAAAACGACCCCCTAATCATCAACCCTATCACTCGCCTCGCCCTTGGCAGCATTATGGCAGGCCTACTTATCTCAACCTACCTCACCCCCATCAAAACAAACCCAACAACCATACCCACGATCACAAAAATTGCCGCCCTCACTATTACAATCCTAGGTATCTTATTAGCTCTAGAACTCTCCAACATAGTTAACACCATAACCTCACCAAAACAAAACACTCCACAAAACTTCTCCGTAGCCTTGGGCTACTTTAACCCACTCATACACCGCCTCAACCCCACCAAACTCCTATTTAACGGCCAGAAAATCGCCTCTCACCTAATCGACTTAGCCTGATATAAAAAAATAGGCCCCGAGGGATTAGCCAACATTCAACTTACAGCGTCTAAAACCTCAACCACCCTGCACACTGGATTGATCAAAGCATACCTAAGTTCATTCATCCTATCAATCCTAATCATGCTCTCAACACAAGTCATCTAAACTAATGGCCCCCAACCTACGCAAATCACACCCACTATTAAAAATAATTAATAACTCCTTAATTGACCTCCCCACCCCATCAAACATTTCCGCTTGATGAAACTTCGGATCACTCCTAGGCATCTGCCTAATTACACAAATCATCACCGGCCTACTCTTAGCCATACATTACACCGCAGACACAACACTAGCATTTTCATCAGTTGCCCATACCTGCCGAAACGTCCAATACGGTTGACTAATCCGTAACCTCCACGCAAACGGAGCATCATTCTTCTTCATTTGCATTTACCTACACATTGGACGAGGCCTCTACTATGGCTCCTACCTCTACAAAGAGACCTGAAACACGGGAATCATCCTCCTCCTCACCCTCATAGCAACAGCCTTTGTTGGTTATGTCCTCCCATGAGGACAGATATCCTTCTGAGGGGCCACAGTCATTACTAATCTATTCTCAGCTACCCCCTACATTGGCCAAACACTCGTAGAGTGAGCCTGAGGTGGGTTCTCAGTAGACAACCCAACTCTAACTCGATTCTTCACCCTACACTTCCTTCTCCCGTTCATAATTGCCGGCCTTACCCTTATCCACCTTACTCTCCTACATGAATCTGGCTCAAACAACCCCCTAGGAATCATCTCTAACTGCGACAAAATCCCATTCCACCCCTACTTTACCACAAAAGACATCCTAGGATTCATACTTATACTCCTCCCCCTCATAACTCTCGCCATATTCTCACCAAACCTCCTAGGAGATCCAGAAAACTTCACCCCAGCGAACCCTCTAGTCACACCGCCCCATATCAAACCAGAATGATACTTCCTATTTGCATATGCCATCCTACGATCAATCCCAAACAAACTAGGAGGAGTACTAGCCTTAGCTGCCTCCATCCTAGTCTTATTTACTACCCCACTCCTACACAAAGCAAAACAACGCACAATAACCTTCCGCCCACTATCTCAACTCCTATTCTGAACCCTCGTCGCTAACCTGCTCATCCTAACATGAGTGGGAGGTCAGCCAGTAGAGCACCCATTCATCGTCATCGGCCAACTAGCATCACTCACCTACTTTACCATCCTCCTAATCCTATTCCCCCTTACAGGAGCCCTAGAAAACAAAATACTCAACCACTAAAATACTCTAATAGTTTAACATAAAACATTGGTCTTGTAAGCCAAAACTGAAGACTACCACCCTTCTTAGAGTTTCTATCAGAAAAAGAGGATTCAAACCTCTATCCTCAGCTCCCAAAGCTGATATTTTAACCTTAAACTATCTTCTGCAGCACAACCCTAAACCGCCCGAATCGTTCCCCGAGATAACCCCCGCACAAGCTCTAACACAACGAACAAGGTTAACAACAACCCCCACCCAGCCACTAAAAACATTCCAGCCCCATGCGAGTAAAATATAGATACCCCACTAAAATCTAACCGAACAGAAAACAACCCTCCCCCATCGACAGTTACTACCCCAAAACCAACATCAGCAACCCCCCACGCAACTACCCCCACTACAATTACCCCAACAAGCCCCGCACCATACCCAATAACCCCTCAATCCCCCCAAGCCTCAGGAAACGGCTCCGCCGCCAAAGATACAGAATATACAAAAACCACCAACATTCCCCCTAAGTACACCATAAACAACACCAACGACACAAAAGAAACTCCTAAACTCAACAACCACCCACACCCCGCAATAGAAGCGACCACTAACCCCACCACCCCATAGTAAGGGGATGGGTTAGAAGCAACCGCCAACGCCCCTAAAACAAACCACCCCCCTAAGAATAACACGAGAGAAGCCATAGCATATTCCTGCTTGGCTTCTCTCCAAGGTCTATGGTCTGAAAAACCATCGTTGCCACTCAACTACAGGAACTAGTGTAGTTACATTAATAATAGGACCCCCCCCTCCCCCCCACTAGTATATTCTATACAAATCGCGGGCTATGTATTATATGGCATCTATTTATTTTCCTCATACACTATATGATATCTAGTACATTATATGTATGTAATGTGGATATTATATGTATGTACTAATGACACTATATGTACTGTACCAAGGATATTATATGCATGTTCTAAGGATATTATATGTATGTTCTAAGGATATTGTATGTATGTACTAAGGACACTATATGTATGTTCTAAGGATATTATATGAATGCTCTAAGGATATTATATGTATGTACTAAGGATACTATATGCATGTTCTAAGGATGCTATATGCATGCTTTAATGACATATTCATTCAATCGGGTATAACTTCCTTTCTCCCCGGCTCTCCCAAAGCACCGTTCAAGTGTAATGGTCTAAGGAACAGCTACTATATACTATACCAAACCCATACAGATCAAGACTCTGTGCATAGCACTTTCTTCCCTACGGATGTGCCTGTCCCCATATTATCAATGGTAGCTGGGCATATCAATGAAATATCTCTTGTAATACCGGCTTCTGAAGTACCAGGTTATTTATTAGTCGGACTCCTCACGTGAAACCAGCAACCCGCTGCATATAAGATCCTCGTTACTAGCTTCAGGACCATTCTTTCCCCCTACACCCCTAGCCCATCTTGCTCTTTTGCGCCTCTGGTTCCTAATTTCAGGGCCATCGCCTTACCGATTCCGTTTCTTCTTGCTCTTCACAGAAACATTTGGCTGGGCTCTTTATCACCATGGCTCCTCGTGATCGCGGCATTCCCCAGCCTAGGTGCTTTCCTTCTTTTTTTTTGGGGCGTCTTCAATAAGCCCTTCCAGTGCGGGGAGGTGATGTGGTTTATAGACATGTACATCTGGTTATGCGTTGCGTACTATCCTAGATCTCAAGTACTGCTCAATGAGACGGTTTCAAGGTTATTCAGTATCACTTTGGCACTGATGCACTTTGTTTACCATTTGGTTATGGCTTTCCCACCCCCAGGTTTAAATGGGGCAGTTTAGTGAATGCTCGAAAGACATAAAAAATTTTTTTTCATTTCCTCTAATTTTCTAAACAAAACTAGTAAAATTCCAACTAAACACCCTTTCATGACAAAAAAAACAAAATTTTGTCATTTAATATATTAAAATTTGTCAATTTTATCTCGTCACTTCTACTTAAGTTCCATTAAAAACACAATTTACACAATTTGACAAATCGATGACAAACACAAATCAAATGAATAATTAGTTGAATGGTCAACGAAAAAAATTCATCATTTCCTCTAACACAATCGACATAATCAGCAAACAAGCACAAGCAAATAATGAACTAAACAGATAAACAATCAAACATATAAATAATTTTCC